GAATTTGAAAATTATCACTTAGTAAGTTTCCATACTAAGGCTCAATCCAATTAAGTCCGTTGCGTCTACCAATTTCGCCATACCCCCCTTCTTTTTGTTTTGAGTTGAGCTTTGTTTTCATATTTTTGAGATTAGGATCTCATTATCCTTCCCCTTCTCTTTCTTTTATGCTAGAACCATTGAATTCATTAGAATTAGAGAGATACCTCTTCCTATCTCGAATAGATCTTTCATTTTATTTCATCTTTATTCTCTGTCGGAAACTCCTATTTGGTATGGTCGAAAACGATTCTATCATTTCTGTACCCACAACTTAATCTAGACGGAGAAATCTAGATTCCACAATATGTAGTGGATTCCCTTCCTCTCCTTTTTTAAATCTCGTTTTGAATACTTGACTGGTCTGTTCTTTTTTTTTTTTTTCGTCTTTAGTTTTCACTATATTTCGCATGAAAACATAGGGATGTCACATTACATACAGTCTGAATTTCTTTTTTATTTTCATTTTTTTCTTATCCTTTCCTTAGAGCAAATGCTAGGCTATATAACATAAAAAAACGCAAATGGGATAAATAAAATGAGAATTTCGTTCTCTATTTATTATGTAGTTAATCTATTCTAATTAGAATAGATTAACTACATAAAATGGAGAATATAGAATCTATTCTATAGATTCTAGAACTATTTCATATTTCACCATAATCTAGTTGTTAATTGCTATAACTAATCATTCCATTCATTTAGAATGAAACTATGTAATGAAATAGAATTCAATATAAAAAATAAAAAAAGAAATTGAAAAAATGGGAAATACCCGTTTGAATGAAATAAAAAATGAAAAAGAAATTTTTAGTTTTTTCTAATGAAAATGAAGATATTGTTTATTGATAAAGAGAGAAGTGAGAAAGAAATAGAATTTTTATACTATTACTATACGGACCCCCCTCTTAATTCTTAGATGAATTGTTATGTTCTGTGCTATAAAAGAAAAGATTTATTTGAAAGTAGGATTCTATATTCTTTTTTTTTTTTTTTTTTCTTAATTCGAATTCTGAATCACTAAGAATGAATTGAATAGTGAATCTCCAAGATCCCTGCAGTTTACTGACTTCCTACTTCCTATGCATAAAAAATGGATCTTAGTTGAGCCGGCTTAGCTCAGAGGTTAGAGCATCGCACTTGTAATGCGAGGGTCATCGGTTCAATTCCGATAGCCGGCTTTCTTTAGTTCTGTGATTTTTTACAGAAAATCTTGGATAATGTTTGAAATCACAGAATATTGAAAGGGCTTTGTCCCCCCTTGTCCAAGTTCCTACGACCCATTATGTCGTAGGAACTTCCAATTATGAATAAAAATCGAAGGAGTTAGATCCCCACAAACCAAAAAGGGCCCTATTTTTTCTTTTTTTGTGTATATAATACAAAGGTACGAATCCGAATATTGCTAGACTTAATCTCATTATTCTTTGTAATATAATGAAATACAATATTTCAACGCTTTCGCTTCGTTTATCATTGAGTTCAGTTTTAATTTAGGTTTCGGAAATAAAAAAGGAGTCTTTATGTCGCGTTACCGAGGACCTCGTTTCAAAAAAATAAAACGTCTGGGGTCTTTACCGGGACTAACTACTAAACAGCCTAGAGTCGTAAGGAATCCTCGAAAGTCATCGCGCCCCAAGAGAAAATCTCAATATCGTATTCGTTTAGAAGAAAAACAAAAATTGCGTTTTCATTATGGTCTTACAGAACGGCAATTACTGAAATACGTTCGTATCGCCGGAAAAGCCAAGGGGCCGACGGGTCAAGTTTTACTACAATTACTTGAAATGCGTTTGGATAATACCCTTTTCCGATTGGGTATGGCTTCGACTATTCCTCAAGCCCGCCAATTAGTTAATCATAGACATATTTTAGTAAACGGTCGCATAGTCGATATACCAAGTTATCGCTGCAAACCCCGAGATATTATTTCAGGGAGGGAGAAAGAAAAATCAAGAGCTCTGATTCAAAATTATCTTGATTCAACCGCCAAGAGACCAAAACCACTACCACAACATTTACTTCTTTTTCATAGTGATGACCCACGCGAATTATTAAAGGGAAGCGTCAAGCAAATAATAGATAGGAAAGGGGTCGGTTTAAAAAAAATAAAGGAATTGTTGGTCGTAGAATATTATTCTCGTCAGATTTAACCCTAACTAAGATAACAACAAGGTTTCGGGCAACCTTATCCACGCAGTAAGGGGATCGGAGGTTTTTCTCTCATTCATGTATCGTGGATCAGTAAGGAAATTTTGATACCCTGTCTGCTCTTTCCAGCATTTTACTAATGCCCCATAAATTAGGAATAAAGATTTTATATGAAAGAAAGGGCGAATTCTTGGAATAATGAACTGGTATCCATTCTTATTTGATATTTGATTTGATACATTGTATCCATTAACATTACATTGGCGAATTGGGCGAAGGCGCGGAAAGAGAGGGATTCGAACCCTCGGTA